TTACTTCATTAGGCTTCATAAAGATCAGGACTTTCCTGTTTCAGTAAGAAATAGGAAGAGCAGCAAAGAGGACTTTCGAGGCGGATTCATCAGTCGGGCTATCTGAGACAGTTTAAGGAGAATTGTTTGTGTCTTTAGAGACCAAATTTGAACTCAGTTTTGCATTAATCGGAAATCAAGGCTTTCAGTCGTTCTTTCAACTATAGACTTTAAAAAAAAAGCTTTCCCAGTTCGCGCAGTGTCAGGGTAACTACGAGCTGGATTCGTCATGAAACTAACTTCTTCTCAGAGAAATGATGTGTGCTAACCTTCCATTCCAACCATCGGCCTATCTGCTTCCACTTCCAGAGCTTATGCTTTATTCTGTTTGTGAGTCTATTTTCTTTCCTTTGGTTTATGATCTCTCTGTCTCTCTTAACCATACTTCCCTCTCCATTACCTTCTAAGAAAGCGGTTAGCCAATCCCCTTTCATTGGGTGAAGAATTTAAGGAACGGATGCAGATCCCTAGTGAAGCGGTAACTCTATGCTGAACACCAACTCATACCGAATATTCTCAGTCCCTGCCCTCCGATTACACTACGTCTATCCCTGAACTGTCCCTATAGATCTTGAAACCCGAAATAATCTAAGGCCTCCCACAGCAGCTATTTGCCTAGACGATCTCAAAAGTTTCCCTTCTTTTTTAACACCGGTTACGTCCTTCTTGTCGCGGTTAGGAATTCAATAGCAGTTGATTAATTGGCAACCGAAGAAAAGAATAAGGAAGCTAAACATGGGTCTTTATTTGCTTTTTAGTGTGGGTGGGGAGTTCGTCAATTTCAGTCTGCATTGCCTCTGTTTCCTTTCCCCGAGCTTCTTGGGTAAAGAGAACTGATATCATCCGACCTTGAATTCCGTAATTGATAAATTACTTTAATAGATAAATATCAACTACTTCATTGAATTAAGCGGGCAGACTCTTTCTTAGCGAGGACAGTAGGAGGCCAGTTCGAGATCGGTAATAGGGTAATCCTTGAGTACTCCTTTAAGCGGCTAGTGGGAAACTGCCCTATTCAAGTTAAGTACGATAGGGGGAGAGCTCTTCGGCTAGATCTGATCCGGAAACAGCCTACGCTTAGTGTGATCCTGTCTGATAACGAACGGAACGCTAGCTATATGCTTAACACATCTATCTTGGCTTGGTTTTCCGGGTAAGGGCTCACCTGTTGATTGTGTCGTTGCATGCTTTTTGGTAGAGCCCCCACCTCCCACGGCTACAGCCAGCACCAGGATGTGCCTATACCTTTATAGGCACCAGTTCATTCAGTCAATGAAGCAGCAGTCGGTTCTGTGGATTCGGTAGATGAGTCAGTCGGTTCGGAAGTTGGTTCAGCGATAGATGTAGTCGATGGGGTAGAGGGTCTGCAGATACTCGTCGAGCTCCTCATTGCCCCAATCTTCCCTGTAGGCTCCCCGCTCCGCCAGCGCGACAACTGTCCAAATCATTTGACGCTTCTTCTCACGAATTGGATTTGAACCAATATCAAGCTACTTGCCTTTTAGTAGATCGTGAGTGGGTCTATCGTCCTCCTTATTATAGTCCTCCTAAAATCAATAGCATTTCGTCGGAATACATCCTGTCTTTTCACCTTTGTAGTCCTATGCATAGTAAGTACTATAGCCCCAATCATGGCTACTAATAAAATAAGACTAGGAACCAAAAACCAGACGGAATAGTAGGTATAAAGTAAATTGCCCAATGTTTCCAAATTAGTCCAACTTCGTACCTTTCCGGCATAAACCGTATATCTCAGAGAGGTCGTATTTCTTTGGGTTGGTAGTAATGGAATGGTTTCATTATCTAAAATGAAGAACATTTCCCACCAAAGGATCAGTCCAATAATACCACTCACAGGTAAATAGCGCAATACTTCTTCGTGAATCTCCGCTATTTGAATATGGAACATCATAACAACGAATAGGAATGAAACGGCTATAGCTCCTATATGAACTACTGGGAAGATCATTGCGAAGAAGTCGAGACCTAACAAAAGAAGTAAACCCGAAGTGTCGCGAAAGACTGGAATGGGAAACAAAACGGAATGTACCGGATTTTTAGCACGTGCAACCATCAAACCAGAGACCAAAGCAGGGCTCGACAAAACGGAAAGTATCATGACTTATTAAGATTCACTTGTAGTTCCGCTTCTTGCTATAACAGAAAGACTTGTCGGAAATCTGGTTGGTCCAACCAAGAAAGGCACGGGAGTCTTTGGGCATTGCTTGGACTAAGTACAGCTTGAGTCGAGGTAAGGGGCTCGGCAGTGTGGAAGCAGATGACTAAACTAAGTCTCGTTGTCCCACATAACGGAGTACAATCTTTCCTTTTGTTCTTTCGTATCGAACTTAAAGAAAAGGTGGTTTCCCCGATTGTAGTGCGCCACCTGAAGCTCGTCCACCCTCCCTAGCAGATTTTTACAAAACCCAACGGTTGCCTTATCGAGCGCTAACGGTTCGAT